CCCAGAATAGAAGATTGACGCGCATTAACTAGTTAGGAAATCGGATTGATAGACTCTACCCGTGTCCTAGCTCGTCTGAGAGCTAGATTTGCTTCAATAATTTGTCTTTTTCCTTCAGCTTTCTTCAAGTTAGCTTCTGTTATTTCAAGAGTTTGCTGAGCTTCTTGTGGATCAATGTCACTACCCTTCTCAGCATCATTTACTAAAACAGTGATCTCATTATTCCCTATTCGAGCAAAACCGCCCATCAGAGCCATTGTTAACCATTGGTCGTTAATGCGTATTCTCAAAATCCCGATATCTACAGCTGTGGCAATAGGGGCATGGTTTGGCAATACGCCAATTTGACCACTATTAGTAGATAAAATGATTTCTGTTACTTCTGAATTCCAAACAATTCGATTAGGAGTCAGTACACAAAGATTTAAAGTCATTTCTTCAATTTGCTCTCCATTTCTAAATTCATAGCTTTCGCGGTAGCTTCATCAATGTTACCTACCAAATAAAAGGCCTGCTCAGGAAGACCGTCTAATTCACCAGAAAGGATCAATTGAAATCCTCTAATTGTTTCTGCTAGACCAACATATTTTCCGGGAGAGCCTGTAAATACTTCTGCTACGAAAAACGGTTGTGATAAGAAACGCTCAATTTTTCGTGCTCTTGCTACGGTTAATCGATCTTCTTCAGATAATTCGTCTAGCCCAAGGATAGCTATAATGTCCTGAAGTTCTTTGTAACGTTGTAAGGTTTGCTTAACTCTTTGTGCAATTTCATAATGTTCTTCGCCAACGATTCGAGGTTGGAGCATGGTTGATGTTGAATCTAATGGATCTACTGCTGGATAGATCCCTTTGGCGGCTAATCCCCTTGATAGTACAGTCGTAGCGTCTAAATGTGCAAATGTCGTAGCAGGCGCGGGATCGGTCAAATCATCTGCAGGTACATAAACTGCTTGAATCGAAGTTATGGATCCGTCTTTTGTAGAAGTAATTCTTTCCTGTAAAGAACCCATTTCAGTACTAAGAGTAGGTTGATAGCCTACAGCGGAAGGCATTCTACCCAATAAGGCAGAGACTTCAGATCCTGCTTGAACGAAACGAAAAATATTGTCGATAAATAGAAGGACGTCTTGTTCATTAACATCTCGGAAATATTCCGCCATAGTTAGGGCAGTCAAACCAACCCTCATACGTGCTCCTGGCGGTTCATTCATTTGACCGTAGACTAGCGCCACTTTTGATTCTGCAATATTTTGTTCATTTATAACGCCCGATTCTTTCATTTCCATGTAAAGATCATTTCCTTCACGAGTACGTTCACCTACTCCACCAAATACAGATACGCCCCCATGAGCTTTTGCAATATTGTTGATCAATTCCATAATGAGTACTGTTTTACCCACGCCAGCTCCACCAAAAAGTCCTATTTTTCCTCCACGGCGATAAGGGGCTAAAAGATCTACCACTTTAATTCCTGTTTCAAAAATAGATAATTTTGTATCTAACTGCGTAAAGGCGGGCGCAGATCTATGAATAGGGGATGTTGTGCGAGTATCTACTGGACCTAAATTATCAACTGGCTCCCCAAGCACGTTAAAAATTCGTCCGAGAGTCGCTCCACCGACTGGAACGCTTAGGGGAGCTCCTGTATCCAGAACTTCCATTCCTCGTGTTAGACCATCTGTAGCACTCATAGCTACAGCCCTAACTCGATTATTTCCTAGTAATTGTTGTACCTCACACGTCACATTAATTGGTTGGCCAGCAATATCTCGACCTTTAACTACGAGAGCGTTGTAAATATTAGGCATTTTGCCTCGAGAAAAAGCTACGTCCAGTACGGGACCAATAATTTGAGCGATACGTCCCAGGTTTTTTTGTTCAAGTGTGGAAACACCAGGACCATAAGTAGTAGGGTTGATTATCATAATATATAGTTAAAGTAAAATATGTCAGAATTTTTCGCGAAAATAACAATTACAATTATTGAACAAAAAAAACAATGTCCGATACCAAGTTGATCAATTAATTAAATAAGAATATAGGAGTTAGCAATCAATTTGATTGGTACCACCCAAACGAATCCAATTCAAAATTTTATTTATTTAGTCGTCTATTCAACTTGTTTGCAAAATAGTAAATGCATGATGAACAAAAATCGTGAGAAAGTCCTGTATTTGTCTATCAGTATAGACAATCCTTTGACTCTATTATCTACAGAAATCGAACCTGAACTCTAAACTATATTTAATTTATGATTGACTTAGTTTTTTTTTTATATTAATTTATGCACAGTCTATTCTTTCTTTTCATGATGGAATTTTGCATATTTTCACATCTAGGATATACACATACTCCATGTATAGCTGTCAAGAGCGAATTTCAAATTATTTAGTTCTGTCAATCAAAAAGGGGGTAATAAATTCGAAAATTGAAAAACAATCGTTGGGTTGCGCCATATATATGAAAGAGTATACAATAATGATGTATTTGTCGCATCA